GTAGAAAAGGATTTATGCAATCAATAGTGTAGTGAATCTATATAGAATAACTTCGAGTCCTTGTTTCTTACTTGGTATTAGAGTTCGAATGAAAACCACCCAATTGCAGGAATTTGCTATTTTGTGAGGATAAATCAAATAAGGTTTTCCTTAGAAAATTATTATTATCAATTATCAATGATATGATAAATAGATACGAATAGAGCAAGAAAAGAAGGAAATAAAAAAACAAAGTATAGAAAAGATATCCAAAATGATATAGAAATCACTATCCTACCCTTAGTTTTTATTTCCTTAATTTAATTAATTGAATTTGTTTTGATTAGAGCCAAGTTCCTTAAAAACCTCTGCCTTTTTTAAAATATCCTGAACAGTTTCTGTAGGCTGAGCACCTTTTTCAAGGAAATAGAGAATTGCGGGAACGTTTAAATAAGTTTGATTCTTGATCGGATCATAAAAACCCACTTTCCGAAGATCTCTTCCTTCTCTTCGGGATCGAACATCAATTGCAACGATTCGATAGACGGCTCATCGGGATAGATGTAGATGAAAAAGAACCCCCCCTAGAACCGTATAGGAAGTTTTATCCTCGTACGGCTCGAGAAAAAATGATTCGAAGTTTTGTCTATGGATAAAATTAGAATAAATAGGAAAGGAATCCATATAAAATAAATTAAATTATTCTATAATTAAGTTAAACTCATAGTCATAGTATAGTCTTTTTTATTTCGCTTCCTTCCTGAAAAAAAATCATTTGTACTCATAACTCAAGTTCAATATTTAATTCAAAAATTTGAAAGATTTTTCTTTAATTTTGAATCTATTTTTTTTATTGAGTGGTCTTTAACCCACCCTTTTTGTCTCGTTTAAAATATATTTGGATTCTTTATTCGGATCCGTGAGACAATTAAAGTGGTGTTTCCTTGTTCTGGGATCCTTTATCTTTGTTTTAAATCATTGGGTTTAGACATTACTTCGGTGCTTCTTAATCCTTTCAAAATGGTAGCAACATACCCCTTTTGTGATTTCTTTCTATCAAAGAATCATACCAACGGTTGATTCGTGCGTGATACACTGTGGATTGAAAAAGGTTTAGTCGTTCCAACAATTTTTTTTTTTCAAATTTGCTCGAATCGGATCCTTTTGATTTCTATTATCTATATTAATTATAGAAGATAGAAGATATACTTACGAAGTTGTTCCAATTTATTAATTGGCATTAACCCTAGATCGTTGCCCCTGAGAAATTAATCAATACTTTCTACTCGAGCTCCATCATGAACTATTTACATTATAACCCAATAAAAAAAAGAAGAGTTATAGTAGAATAGAACAAATGACGTCGAGCCAAGAGCACCTTCATTCCTAATATAAAATGGTGGATAAGAATCCACACGGGATCGTGTCCTTCAAGTCGCACGTTGCTTTCTACCACATCGTTTTAAACGAAGTTTTACCATAACATTCCTCGAATTTGGAACCAGTATGGAATTGATTCAATTATGGAATCATGAATAGTCATTGGTTCAATCAGTACAGAGACAAAGTCATTTATATTTCTTATTTTCTACATAGATAATAATTTATTTTTATAAATAATAAATATTTTTCTTCAGAAAAATTAGCAAGACCTTGGCTTTTTTTGTATGAATGGAACATTTTTATTTTGATGAACATTTTTCTAATTTTCTATAAATATATCTCGCAAAAAAATATCTAATATCTAAGAGAAATATACAGAAATCAAATCAAAATAAAATATAGAAATAACATAACTAGCATCACACGAATAAGGAAATTCTATTTGACTCTGCTTCTTGAAGTGACTCAATAAGATAGACTGACCCATTTTCAACTTCCCAAAGATGGAACCTATAAGGAATGATTCCAAATTAGAAATCTTGATACTTGATATTTGAAAAAGTTTCCTACTTTCTATCTACATCATTATTTGAGTAAAGTTTTATAGTAAAGACTCCCTTTTTTGATTTTCTTATCATCATCATAAGAATAAGAAAGAGAAATCTTTGCTTTTTTTTTTTTCGAATGGAATTGTCAATGAAATAATGTAAAGTAAATAAAGTAAATAAGCTAAATACATTGAACAAAAAAAAGAAATATCATTGTTAAATATTTCAATTTTACTATTTTAGGGATGCAATTTCTTTTTCACAAAAATAAAAAGACTATTGTCACTGAAATAGGATAACAATACATACCTATAGGCTAAGCACTTCCTCGTTTTATATGTATTTTCTTTTCATATTTTGTTTAACCTGAGGTTAAGTAATCTTTCTGCAACTATGATCTATGCCCCATCTTATCTTTATCTGGGTCACAAAAGGATTTTGAACTCGATTTAGTTCAGTTTGTGTTGTGAAAAAATATAAAATAAAAGAGGAATAATATTCTATTCCAATATTAGACCTTGAAACAGAACCTTGTTGAACAAAAAAGAAGTATTAGGATACAATGGATGGATATGCTCTGGGACGGAAGGATTCGAACCTCCGAATAGCGGGACCAAAACCCGTTGCCTTACCGCTTGGCTACGCCCCATTTCCTTTTTTTATTGCACACTAATTAATATAATAATAATAAAGAATAATATTGATATTAAGTGTTCGTCAATTCCAGTCCAAATATCTAGAGAAAATCTTTATTCTTTATAGAATCTATTATAGATTCGTGTTAGGATTTTGGAATGTGTATATCTATAATAATTCAACTGGATTTATTGATCATTACATATAATTCAATTAAGATATTGTATGAAAGTATGATTTCTTCTATTCTCCTTTGAGAATTGGAGGATTTTTGATTGAGCGGAAAAAGAAGGATTTTTTTGTCTACCCTACTTTCTTCATTTTTCCTTATATCAATAACTCAATCAAAATGCAATTATCTCGACGAAAAAAATGTCTGTTATGCTTAATATCTTTAGTTTGATCTGTCTTAATTCTGCCCTTTATCCGAGTAGTCTTTTCTTCGCCAAATTGCCCGAAGCCTATGCTTTTTTGAATCCAATCGTAGATGTTATGCCAGTCATACCTCTGTTCTTTTTTCTTTTAGCCTTTGTTTGGCAAGCTGCTGTAAGTTTTCGATAAGATTTTAACACTATCCTAGAAAATTCATTATCATTATTTATTCGAGAAAAATGATAACAATTGATAAGATCAAATAAGTCTGACAGTATTAACCTTCAATTCAAACATTGAAATTTCGAATAGCCGCGAGAAATCAGGCTCGTCCTATTTCCCAATTTTAATCCTTTTTCCGGCGAAATACCCTATTAGATTAAGGTCCCTTACAATATCTAATTGTGGGTATGAAAGTGATTTGTGGTAATCAAAGACTCTTATTACAAATTTCAACTTCATTTGAATTTCTGAACATTTTTTTCTATTTTTAGAATTCATTTCTTGGTGTCAAAATAGGATATGTGATATAAAAATGGAGGATCTATTATCTTTTCTCGTTTTTCTTTTTCAAAAAATGATCTTGGAGGTTGTGTAATGCTTACTCTCAAACTTTTCGTTTACACAGTAGTAATATTCTTTGTTTCTCTCTTCATCTTTGGATTCCTATCCAATGATCCAGGACGTAATCCTGGACGTGAAGAATAAAATAAAAATTTTGTTTTTCTTGCTTGATTTTACAATTTTCTTAAGATTTTATTTTAGCTATTCCACACATTTAACTAGGAAAAAAAGAAATAAGGGGTTTGCAAAATTTTAAAGAAAAAAATAAAAAGTCATCAACGGAAACGGAAAGAGAGGGATTCGAACCCTCGGTACGAATAACTCGTACAACGGATTAGCAATCCGCCGCTTTCGTCCACTCAGCCATCTCTCCCAATCGAAAAAGATAATTACTATGTTACAGTACACATCAAGTAAGGATTAAAGAAAGTATTTCTTTCACATTCTTTATCGTTATTATATAATTAGCAATTCCATTTAGATGCTCGAAAGATCCAAATAGAAAGATAAATAAAGAAGACCTTATTGCTTTTATTTTGTTCGAAGTGCCTTTTGGGCCTGGCCCGGTCAATACCCAGCCGGGCCTTTTTTTCTTCCAACGAATTCCCTTTATTTATAGGCAACATACTCTAAATAGCCAATTTTGTATCTGTGTAACAATTTCCGTTCTGGGGTTTACATATACTTATAATTTTTGTTATAATTATAATGGAAATTGAGAAGGATTTTTGATTCAAAAGAATCAATCAATTAAGTATGTATCAATTTGTATTTTCTTATGTCATTAGGCAAACCAAATTTGAGATTCAAATCCCAGAATCATTCACGAATTGTCAGTCAAGGAATAGTTAATGGTTCCCTTTTGTCATAAATTTTGACTTTTTTGAGTGAAAATCCACATTTTATTTTTCAAAAGTCCGTGGAAGTTTTTCGGCATTGTGTGTTTTGAGATACTATACAATCAATCGAAGGCGTAGATCAAATACAATCAAAAGGGCAATAAAAGGTTTCTTTTCTAATTTTTCTAAATTTAGAAAAAGGATTAAAAAATGGATGCAATATGCAAGTACAATAAACTAAAGTCTAGTAAAAAAAAGGGGGGGAATTTTTTCTCCTATTGTGTATCGTTTTGGCGGCATGGCCGAGTGGTAAGGCGGGGGACTGCAAATCCTTTTTCCCCAGTTCAAATCCGGGTGCCGCCTCATCAACAAACGAATTGAAATTTCTTATTCTGTTGTGCTCTTTTATTCTGTTCTGGGAATTTTGTAAAAAAAAGATTGGAAATCTTTGAATCTAAAATTCAAATCAAAGAAAGATTCTAATGGAAAAATTAGAAATAATGGTCGAAGCAAGACTTCCCGATTCTCTTCTACTGCTAATGTAATGTCTACTGATTGGGTCTTGAATTACATTGTATAGCCGGGATAATTCAACTACTAGTTGGGGAAAGTGCTTTCTATACTGTAATCTACATATATATAGACGAATAGCAAAGCAATTGATCTATGATCTAGCAATTGATCTATGATCTATTTTTACTTTCAAGGGCACGAAAAAAAAAAAGGAAGGGGCCCTCGTATTTGATTAATAGATTCCATTACTAACATTCCTTTGTAATGTCATTGTGTATTTTACTTGTGTTTATTCTTTCCCGATTAGAAATCATTAGAAATCATATAGGAATTTTTGAAATGGATTTTTTTTTCGTTCATCAATAGTGTTCTGCCAGAATCCTTTTTTGACTCTGGACCATTCATTCTACTATTATTAGTGAGCAATAATGGAATAATTCTATCATAGAGATAAGGGACATAATTCACATGGATATAGTAAGTCTCGCTTGGGCTGCTTTAATGGTAGTCTTTACATTTTCCCTTTCACTCGTAGTATGGGGAAGAAGTGGACTTTAGAAGCACTCCTACTTTAGTTGAGGAATGAAACTGTTTTATAGATCGTTCTGCAACGCATTTTTTATTTAAATTGAAAAAATTTTCAAATAAAAATATCTTCATTTCTAAATTCCATTGGATTCTAGTGGAGAAATGTAGTCTATAAAGAGTAATTATTTGAGATTCATCGGAATCGGAATAAATAGATAGATCAAAGAAATAGAATTGGGTCCTACGTCAATTCTATATATGGATAATAATAACTACATATATTGAAGATAGAAGCTAATATAGTATACCAAGTTTATTAGAAAGTCAAGTATAACTTTATATACTACTATAACACTAATAGAGAGTATGGTAAGTAAGAAATAAATTTCTTACTTACCATACTCTCGGATCTCATAGAATACCGCCGACTATAGCCCGTGGATTTCATCTAAGACGCAAAAATAGAATACTTTTCTTTTGATTTCTTCAACTATTGATAATAATAATAATTCAGAAGTCAAGTTTCATTTAAAGTAATTAATTATTTTGACTTTCTGTTTTTACGTAAATTATAAGTAGAAAAGCAGTAGGAACTAAAATGAACAGTGCAGTAGCAATAAATGCAAGAATATTTACTTCCATAATCTCATCGTTTTTTTATTTCACAATAACTCGGGATTTAATCCCATAGAGATGATAAATTTTTCGCCTGTCAATTCAATGAATACATTAACTATCGATGATTTTGAATCGGATCAATATCATGAATAAAAATATCTGAGCTATTAAATTAATTCGTCGTCGAGAATTGAATAGTATAACATACGAAGATCCTTTATCCATATCGAATCCAAGATTGGATTCCCGGACCAATCAAAAATTCATTTATTTATCCTTTTTTTTCTGTTCTTTGTTTTCTATAACCTACCTTAGGTCTTCCTTGTAGAACCATCAACTGAAGTATCATCTAACCACCCGTCCGTTTCCATTAACTACAAAACCCCAACAAACAATACAAGCGAAGTGGAAAAAGAGAGGAATTAGGTTCTAAATTTTAATGATCCAATTTTCTTTGGAAGAAAAAGAAGTATGAGAAATATTAGTCGCGGGAGAAAAGATGGAATATTTTATCAACTTCACTATTTTAGTTCTTTTCATTTCATTTTAGTTTAGGGTTTGTTCTTTCTTCGATAGAATCCTGAAAAAAAAAGAGGGGAAACCCCTTCGGAATTCAATTGCTCTCTGTCCCTTCTTTGACAGAAAATGGAGAGGCGAATTGATGTACTTATTGGATTGGATACGTCGGGACTGACGGGGCTCGAACCCGCAACGTCCGCCTTGACAGGGCGGTGCTCTAGCCTATTGAACTACAATCCCAGGGAAATAAGAAGAGATCTTGCAGAAAATTTGGATTCTTTTTTATTCTCTTGTATCAGGTCAGGTATTTCTTAAGGGTTCTATCAAGTAGATTGGCGAATTGTTGGGCCGAGCTGGATTTGAACCAGCGTAGACATCTTGTCAACGAATTTACAGTCCGTCCCCTTTAACCACTCGGGCATCGACCCAGCGTCTAATTTATTTTAGACGTTCCATAAGCCACTTCCTTTCGTTTCCCAGGCAGACTTTACAAATATATATCACTTGATATAAAATAGAAAGTCCCACTAAGTAGACTAATAGAAGGACTTGACAAATATAGATCACTTGATAGGAAATCCCGCTCCTATAGTCTTGAGTTTTGTATACCCCCAGAGGGACTTGAACCCTCGTTTTCTCCGTGAAAGAGAGATGTCTTAACCACTGGACCATAGGGGCGGCCCTGTGGCCATCATAATATAACTTAATATAACTCAGGCTGAGAGCCACCAAAAGGAGACACATAAGATATAACCCAAACGAAGACGCATAGGATATAAACAAACGGAAAAACTCGTTAAATATTTATTTCGGGGGTTTAATGGGAATCAAACTTTACCATTAAATACAACCTTGAAACTAGATTTCATTGGTCTTTTTCGTCTTTATATTTCTCAGTCACAAAGGGTTATACCTTGGATCCAAGATCTACCACTCTGCAGTAGATTCAAGGTGGTTTACCTAAATATGATTTTTTTTTGTCGCTCAAATTATATTGAGCC